AATCCAAGAATCGTTCATGAATTCGCAGTCAGCAGTTAACAGTTAACGGTTCCAATTGGTTTTGTCATAAATTTATCTTTTGTGATGGAAAATCACATTTTCTTTTTCATTCAATTCACAATTCAATAGAAGAGTGAGAAAAGGCTTTTAGCATTGTGTATTTTTTGAGATACTATATAATCAATCGGGGGATAAATCAAAAAGGGAAGGTTTTTTTTAGGATTTTAGGAAAAGGGTTAAGGAAAAGAGGACTGGAGATGCAAGTAGAATAAAAAAAAAGCTGTTCGTTAATCCAGGAACATTTTCATATATTTTGTATCATTTTGGCGGCATGGCCGAGTGGTAAGGCGGGGGACTGCAAATCCTTTTTCCCCAGTTCAAATCCGGGTGTCGCCTAATCAACAAAAGACTCAAAATATCTTCTTCTGTTATCTGTTAATATAACTCGCCGAATTATTGCCTATCAGAATATCAGAAAGGGGCTGTTCATTCTTGTTTGCTTCTAAGCATAAGCATCTTAGCTGGGTGGGGTTTGTATAGTATAAATAAAAGATTCTAAATCCTTGGGATTCAAATAAATATGCTATTTTTTAGTAATAGCAGAGGGATTACCAAGACTTCGGTTGACTACTTACTAATTATTTATTAATGTCGTGTACAATGACTGGATCTTGAGCTAGATTGGAGAGTTTGATTTGATAGGAAATCTAATTGGATGGAATTAATAGTTGTGGTAAAGGGGCCGAAGACAACGAACGACGGACTCGCGCGAATCCTGGTCGGGATATTGATTGAATAGATAGTTTCTTTTTATATTTATTTTTTATTTATAGAAGAAAGGAAGGGGAAAAAGAATTTCTTTTCGGCAACCCTTAATCAAGAATATACTGTCTCCCTACTATGAGATAATCGTCGAGAAAGATAGGGTTCGGGTTAGATCAAAAGGGGAATTTGTGGTATGGAATAGATAATGGTTTTTATTTTTATGCTTTTTACTTAGAAAGATCAACAAAAACGGAATAGGCCTTATGATTACTTTACTACATATTCCATTAAAAATAATCCCTTAAGATATTACTACGTATTTTGCTTGTTTCCCAATTAGAAGTAATACATATAAGAATTTCTTATGAGTTGATTTATTGGAGTGCTTTATCCCTAGTGTTAGGACGGAATCCCCTTTTGACTCTGCGCCATGGATTCCACTATTATTAGTGAGGAAAAATGGGATAATTCCTTCATATTTATAGAGATAGGGGACATAATTCACATGGATATAGTCAGTCTTGCTTGGGCTGCTTTAATGGTAGTCTTTACATTTTCCCTTTCACTCGTAGTATGGGGAAGAAGCGGCCTCTAGAGGTACTACTAATTGTCGATCTAACTGTATCAATTTTTTGATAGTCAGAACATAAAGAACAAATAGATGTAGCAAATAAGAAGAATGGGTCTCTAGGTCAATTCCATATGTGGAATTGATATCCACATATATCAAGATAATATTGTAGATTGATCTACATCAATGTAAACCTCTGTTTTGATACTAGAGTACAACTTTGTAGATTGTACAACTTTAATACACTACAATAACACTAATAACTAGATAGTATGGTAGAAAGAAATAGATGATTCTTTCTTACCATACTATCGGAATACTTCCAATTATAGTCCGTTCATTTAGATGGGAATCCTTTTCATTTCGTCAATTTAAGAACTCGGAACCCAAGTTTTATTCAAAATAACTAATTATTTTGACTAACTGTTTTTACATAAATGATAAGTAGAAAAGCAGTAGGAACTAGAATGAATAGTGCAGTAGCAATAAATGCAAGAATATTAACTTCCATAATCTCATCGTTTTTTTTACTTCACAATAACTCGGGATTTGGTCCCATAGAGAGGATAAATCTTTTGCCTTTATTTAAAATTTAAATTCAATAAAAAAGATCTCGCTCGATTATCTTGAATCCGATCAATATCATGAATAACAATATCGGAACTATCAAATCAATTCGTTGTCGAGAATTGAATAGTATAACATAGGAAGTTCTTTTATCCATACCGAACCCAAACTTTGATTTCTGACCCCATCCAAAATTCCTTTATTTCTCATCCATTTCCTTTCTTTTTTTCTCTAACCTACTTTACGTCTTCCTTTCTTGTACAATTATTATCTAATGAAGTATCATCAGATTGCCCTTTCACTTCTATCAGTTACATAGTTACAAACCCAAACAAAGAATCAAAATAAAATAAGGATCACCCCTTGCTTTGGGAATGAAAGCCCCCAGCCCCTTTCATAAAAAAGGAGAGATTCATTGATGCATTTATTGGATCCGTCGGGACTGACGGGGCTCGAACCCGCAGCTTCCGCCTTGACAGGGCGGTGCTCTGACCAATTGAACTACAATCCCAGGGAAATAAGGGATCTAGCAGAAATTTTGATTCTTTTTTATCTCCGTATCAGGTATTTCTGAAAGACAAGGGGGTTATACCACCT